ATATAATGAAATTCCTTGATTGGCTCTTCCCAGAGGAACGATCTATTTTATTTGATTGATGGATCCAATATTATAATGAATTAAAAAAGAGAGTTAATGAATTAAAAAAGAGAGTGTTCTTATTCGAACCGCCTTGTGATCTTCAACCAATTATGTGCTTCAATATAATTACCTGGAGTAAGCGCTATAGCTTGTTTCCAATATTCAGCAGCTTGATCGGACCAAGCCTCCGCAATTTCAGAATCTCCCTGTCGAATGGCCTGTTCTCCCCGGCCGGAATAGGTGGGTCAATTCCTTCCCTTAGAACCGTACTTGAGAGTTTCCTACCTCATACGGCTCAGTAATCAATTCTTTTGGTGTCCCATCTTAATCTACCATATCTAACTGAATAAGATTTCTCGTAAATCTATCCCATTTTTTTTTCTCGGGTTAACCAGAAGAGGTTAATTACATGAGTTTCAAACTCTAATTTTGATCAATAATCAGTTTTATCTTTTCTCCCACCTTCAGAAGAACATAGGTATCTACCCCTATCGTTAGAATTTTCTGAAAGGTAACTATCTCGGTTTCATATAGAAAGTCATATAGAATCTTTGAAAAGGACTTTCCTCCAGAAGAAAGAAAGGACTTACTATCTTTGGGATCTGATGCTACACCGCTGCTCAATACCTTAGTAGATCGACTCTATTACATAAGTTGATTCCTAACTTTTATCTCATATCATGACATAAGTAAGCAGTTCTTATTGTATCGGCCCCCAAACCTCGCTAATTGATCTTTACGGTGCTTCCTCCATCAATTAGATCCTTTATCCATAGAATCTAGTATATAGGCCATACCTATTTCTTCATATTTCGGCTCGTATGAAGTCTCTTTCTTTGCTACAGCTGATAAAAATCGTTGCTTTGAACGATGCATATGTAGAAAGCCTATTTTGTTTCTAGTATTTACTAGAAGATTTGATCTTTCTTTCCTTCTTTCTATAGTGGAGATAGTCGCACGTAATGACAGATCACAGCCATATTATTAAAAGCTTGTGGTAAGAATGGGTTTCGTTCGAGTGCCCGGAAATAATATTCCAAAGCCTTCGTATGTTCTCCGTTGCTTGTGTGGATAAGGCCTATGTTATAGAGTATATAACTTCGATCATAGGGATCAATTTCTGGTCGCGTAGCTTCATAATAATTTTGTAAAGCTTCCGCATAATTTCCTTCGGATTGAGCCGACATCCGTTACGGTCGTTCATTCTATTCAAAGAATCTCCGTTCCAGAACCGTACGTGAGATTTTCATCTCATACGGCTCCTCCCTTCTGTGCATAGTAATAAGGGAAATAATCCATGGAATCAAAAAAGATTGAAATATTTTTATTATGAACTGACAGGGGCTGGTGTTTTTACAAGAAATCTCTAGCCATCCTTCCTGCAAGAGGTCTGTCTTTTCTTAACACCAAGCGTGTTGGTGCTAGATAGAAATGGTAACTCCAACAATTTCTTTGTCCTCAACGCCCCCTATTTCCAGGAATTAGTCACTTCAACGATCTTCGATGGTTATACGGGTATCCAAAGTACGAACGAGATGGATGTTTGTTGTCCCAACCATTCTTGTTAGTCCCGATCCCGATAAGGAAAAGGAGTAATTTATAACAAAGTTTTCGTGTTGTTGATTCCTAGGTGTAGTGCTTCTTCCCCTATGCGGCCTATTGGTACTAGTGAAGTAGTATTGACCTGCAATACAGAACCTATAGGTTAACCTTTCGCTCAATACTAGAATCGACAATTGAAGCATCTGAGGCTGCATCAATCGGGGATACACGACAGAAGGAATTGTTCTATCTCCAAACTAACTTCACCTTCATCAAGCGTAGGTTTATTTCAAGAATCTTTTTTCTTTGTATCCCGAATCATGTCTCTTTCTCATAAGACTGAGGGCGGTAAATAAATAAAAAAAAAAAAAGAATCAAATCGCACCATCTCTGTAATAGGTAAATGCCTCCTTTTCTCCTGAAGTTGTCGGAATTATTCGTAATAAGATATTGGCTACAATTGAAGAGGTCTTATCAATAAAATTTCCATTTATCCGAGATCTAGGCATAGTTAACAGTCCATTCGATAATTCTTCTCATTCCCCCTCGAGGGAAAATGATCCCACAAACAAAGGAATTGTACAGTACGAAATCACATAAAAACAAACAGACTCATTCTAAAAAAAAAGGATGTGGACCTTCCACTCAAATTGTCCCTTTTGGACAGGGATAGATAGGAAATATTTGAATCCGATTGGATTTCATTCAAATTGAGTAGTATACCAATTATTACTATTTTATCGAAGTTGAGGAATCAAGGAATTTTTCCTACGGATTCTGAGAACTCGAGAAGTTTTTTTGTATCCCTCGAGCCTACGGAAGATCTTTCTTTGACGAAAAGTTTTCTATTTAGAATTTAATTGATCGGTCGTACCTGTATTGCAATAATATGAATGACTCGCTATTCACTCGGTTTCTGGGTCATAATCATAAGATTATGTAGGAGAGATGGCCGAGTGGTTCAAGGCGTAGCATTGGAACTGCTATGTAGACTTTTGTTTACCGAGGGTTCGAATCCCTCTCTTTCCGTACCTTCACCTAATTCACCAACGTTACCAACCGCAATGTATCAAATAACAATTGATACCATTATTCCAACAGTAAGACCTTTATTTGATAGAGATTCTTCCTAATTACTGTGGTATGGAAAATGCCGGAAAGAGTGGAAAAGAATGAAAATCTCACTGCTGATCCATTTGTGATACGTGAGTGGGAGAAAAATCCGGATCAAACCCCTTATTTACTTGACTTTGGCGAAAAAGGGGGGGCAAAATTGCCCGAAGCTTTGTTATTTTAGTTAGGTTCAAGTCTGACGAGAATAATATTCTACGACTAGCAACTCATTGATTTTCAAACCGATCCATTTACTATCTATTATTTGATTTACTAATCCTTTATATTGGGATGAGTGAAAAGTCAAATGTTTTGCCAATTCCTCGTGGGGGGATGAATCAATATAATTTTGAATCAAAGCTCTGGATCTTTGTTCATCTCTCGTAGTAATAATATCTCGGGGTTTGCAGCGATAACTTGGGATATTTACTATACGACCATTAACTAAAATATGTCTATGGTTAACTAATTGCCTGGCTCCGGGAATGGTCGAAGCCATACCCAATCGAAAAAGGATGTTATCCAAACGCATCTCAAGTAGTTGTAGTAAAACCTGCCCTGTTGACCCTTTGGCTTTTCCAGCTATACGAACATATCTAAGCAATTGTCGCTCTGTCAGACCATAATGAAAACGCAATTTTTGTTTTTCTTCTAGACGAATACGATATTGAGATCTTTTCCCGGAACGCGATTGGTTTCTAAGATCACTTCCCGGTCTAGGTCTTTTACTAGTTAGTCCCGGTAAAGCTCCCAGACGACGTATTTTTTTGAAACGAGGCCCTCGGTAACGAGACATAAAGACTCCCCCCCTTATTTTTTTATTGATTTTATTGAAATTTCATTTTACAGAATAAACCTAAGTCAGACTGAACTAAACGATAAACGAAGATAAATCTACTGAAGTACTACAAAGAAGAATGATGAATTGTATCAATATCCGGATTATTTTGTATATATAGGAAGTTAAGGATCCTTTTCTTGATTTGTTCTGTAGAGATTTCACTGCTCCAATCAGTTTTTTATTCATAGTTGTAAGTTCCCACGACATAATAGATCGGTGACCCGACATTTGTAAAAGAAAAAAGGGAGGAGTCTTTTCAATATTCCTTGATCTCAAGGAGACATTATCAATCATGGAAAAAATCGGACAAATAGAGAAAAGCCGGCTATCGGAATCGAACCGATGACCATCGCATTACAAATGCGATGCTCTAACCTCTGAGCTAAGCGGGCTCACATAACAGAAATAGTGCATAGGAATTCGGTAAACTACCGGAATCTTAACTATATAATAATTAATATTAATAGAATGAAGAATCGAATTCTATTCCATTAAAAATGATTAATTAATATCATAAGAATATTCTTCTATATTAGAATATAACTATAACTATATAGAATTTTTATTGAAAATTCGAGTGATTTATATTATCATTCTATTAATTCTTATTATATTTTCTATTATTATTAGATTAGAAATTTTATTATTAGAAATTTCGATTTCTTTGATTTCGAATTTTTTTTCTTTAAATGCAAAATATTACATTTGAAATAATTATATATAACTATATCCATATTAGTTATAGCAGATTCTATTAATTCTAAATTCTATTAGATTAGAGCGGATCGGTCCTAAGGAAAGGATAAGATAAGAATGCAATTCAGATCATAATGAGACATTCCTCTGGTTTCATTCGGAAAGGGAGGAGATAGGACGAAAAAAAAAAGAAGAATGAATATCGACCGTTCCAGTATTCCCAATCGCGCGGGAAAAATGAGAGGGAGAGAGACATGTATATGTGGGATATATCCATCCATATTGAATTGCAGATACATCAATGATAGAATCATTTCCGATTGGACCAAATACTGGCCCACCGATAGAGATGAAAGAAGATGGGTAAGAAATAGGAGCAGACACTTTTTCGATATAGGAATCGGTATCTAATGAATTCAAGGGTTCCAACATAAGAGGGGGGATCACAATGAGATCTCGGCCTCATAAGGGGGATATGGCGAAATTGGTAGACGCTACGGACTTGATTGGATTGAGCCTTGGTATGGAAACCTACTAAGTGGTAACTTCCAAATTCAGAGAAACCCTGGAATTAAAAATGGGCAATCCTGAGCCAAATCCTGTGTTCAAAAAACAAGGGTTCAGAAAGCGAGAATCAAAAAAGGATAGGTGCAGAGACTCAATGGAAGCTGTTCTAACAAATGGAGTTGACTGCATTGGTAGAGGAATCGAATCCTTCTATCGAAACTACAGAAAAGATGACCCTGTATACGTACGTATACATACT